CGAAAGGTTACACCTATGGGTCTGTATTGTGGGTCAACCCTACTACACTAGTACCAATAGGCGGCATAGAGGAAGAAGCACTACACCTAGGAATCAACAACACGAAAACCTTGTTAGAAATGATTCCCTTTCCTTATCGGGATCGGAACTAAGAGAAATGGTTGGGACAACAAACATCCATCTTGTTCGTACTTTGGATACCCATATAACCATCGAAGATTGTTGAAGTGACTAATTCCTGGAAATTAAGGAGCGTTGAGAACAAAGAAATCGTTGGAGTTTACTTTTTTATCTAGTACGAACACGCTTGATGTTAAGAAAAGATCTTTTGCAAGAGGGTTGGCTAGAGATTTCTTGTAAAAACATTAGCCCCGCTCAGTTCATAATGACAATATTTCGACTTTTTTTAATTCCATGGATTATTCTCATTATGCACATAAAGGAGGAGCCGTATGAGGTGAAAATCTCACGTACGGTTTTGGAACGGAGAATTCTTTGAATCGAATGACGACCGTAACGGATGTCGGCTCAATCCGAAGGAAATTATGCGGAAGCCTTACAGAATTATTATGAAGCTATGCGACTAGAAATTGATCCCTATGATCGAAGTTATATACTCTATAACATAGGCCTTATCTACACCAGTAACGGAGAACATACAAAAGCTTTAGAATATTATTTTCGAGCACTAGAACGAAACCCGTTCTTACCACAAGCTTTTAATAATATGGCTGTGATCTGTCATTACGTGCGACTATCTCCACTATAGAAATAAAAAAAGGAAAGAAAGAGCAAATACGTTAGTAAATAAATACGCTAGTAAATAAAATACTAGAAAAAAATAGGCTTTCTACATATTGCATCGTCCAAAAAACGATTTTTATCAGCTGTAACAACAAAAAAGAAACTTCATAGAAGTCGAAATATGAAGAAATATATATGCCTAGATACTTCAGTCTATGGATAAAGGATCTAATTGATAGATGAAGCACCGTAAAGATCAATTAGCGAGGTTTTGGGCCGATACAATAAATAAGAACTGCTTATTTATGTCATGATATGAGATAAAAATTAGGAATCAACTTATGTAATAGAGCCGGTCCCCTAAGTTATTGAGCAGCGGTGTAGCATTAGATCCCAAAGACAGTAAGTCTTTTTTATGAGGAAGAAGCCTTTTTCAAGGATTCTATATAAATCTCTATATGATATGAAACCGAGATAGTTACCTTTCAGAAAAATCTAACGGACGATAGTCCCGAAACGCCTATGCTTTATTTTTCTGAAGGTGGGAGAAAAGATAAAACTTATTATTAATTTAATCCAAATTAAAGTTTGAAACTCATCTAATTAACCTCTTTTGGTTAACCCGAGACAAATCGATAGATCCATGAGAAATCTCATTCAATTGAATATATGGTAGGGTAAAAAAATGGGACACCAAAAGAATTGACTGCCGAGCCGTATGAGGTAGGAAACCCTCAAGTACGGTTCTAAGGGAAGGAATTGACCCGCCTATTCCGACCGGGGAGAACAGGCCATTCGACAGGGGGATTCTGAAATAGCGGAGGCTTGGTTCGATCAAGCCGCTGAGTATTGGAAACAGGCTATAGCGCTTACTCCTGGTAATTATATTGAAGCGCAGAATTGGTTAAAGATCACGAGGCGTTTCGAATAAGAACAAGAGCTCTCTGTTTATTTATTATTTTAGCATTAGAAATTCAAATTAGAAATTAGAAAATTCTATTACTATTTAATTCTATTCTTATTCTATTAAATCCATTTAATTAAATAAATTACCTTACCATTTAAATTATTAAATTTGATTTTCTATTCATTAATTCTATTCTTATTCTATTAAATCCATTTAATTAAATAAATTACCTTACCATTTAAATTATTAAATTTGATTTTCTATTCAATTTGAATAGAAAAAATATTAATTTAATAAAAAATATTAATTTAATTGGAATTGTTAATTGTGTAATTGTTTGTTTTTGTTGGACCCATCGGTCAAATAAAACGGATCATTTATCTCTCTGGGAAAAACCAATCAAAGAATTTCATTATATCCTTTCTAAAATCGTTCCATTTCGTCTGATATTTCGTAAGAATAAGTAATACACGGATATAGCAAAATAAAATATATATATTTAGATTTTATTTTCTGCTTCTATTAAAACTAAAACTAATAAAAACCCCTCAAATGACTAAATATCGATACTGGAGTATCCCTTAGTAATGAATGCTCACGTGATTTGGGATAGAGTAATATTGTTTGTTCTATCTATGTAAGACAAAGTAAGACAAAAAAAACTCCATCTCGGAACTTCTAATTAAGATATGAATACAATACACTGGTTGCACAAAAAAATTGTTTTTGCACCAATGTAAGTAAAGTCCGAAAAAGGTTTTATAAGATTAAAAAGGTCCGTTGAGCGCCTCATGGATATGTCATAATAGATCCGAACACTTGCCCCGGATCGACTTCCAGATCATAATT